AGAGCGGTATTTGCCAGAGAATTGGGAGTTCCTATCGTAATGCATGACTACTTAACTGGGGGGTTCACCGCAAATACTAGCTTGGCTCATTATTGCCGCGACAACGGTCTACTTCTTCACATCCATCGCGCAATGCATGCAGTTATTGATAGACAGAAAAATCACGGTATGCATTTTCGTGTACTAGCTAAAGCATTACGTATGTCTGGTGGAGATCATATTCACGCTGGTACAGTAGTAGGTAAACTGGAGGGGGAACGTGAGATGACTTTGGGTTTTGTTGATTTGTTACGTGATGATTTTATTGAAAAAGATCGAAGTCGTGGTATTTTTTTCACTCAAGACTGGGTCTCTATGCCAGGTGTTCTGCCCGTGGCTTCAGGGGGTATTCATGTTTGGCATATGCCTGCCCTAACCGAAATCTTTGGGGATGATTCCGTACTACAGTTCGGTGGAGGAACTTTAGGGCACCCTTGGGGAAATGCACCCGGTGCAGTAGCTAATCGGGTGGCTTTAGAAGCATGTGTACAAGCTCGTAATGAGGGGCGTGATCTTGCTCGTGAAGGTAATGAAATTATTCGTGAAGCTAGCAAATGGAGCCCTGAGCTAGCCGCTGCTTGTGAAGTGTGGAAAGCGATTACATTCGAGTTCGACCCAGTGGATAAGCTAGATAAAGATCCAAAATAAGCGCGTATAATTCAGCAATTCCTGTTTGTTCTCCTAATTGATTGCAATGAAACTTGGCCCAATCTTTTCCTAAAAAAAAAAGATTGGGCCGAATAAAGAATGAACATCTTATACTAATCTTATACTATGAGAGTCTTTGTGTATTTGCATATATTTTTTATATGTACAGACCTTACCATATACAAGTAGATACAAAATATAAACATAAGAAGATAAGATCGAATACTAAACGACTTATCTATTCTATTATTTCTTGTTGGATGTTGGAGCCATAAGTTGAATTATGGATCCTTGGGATTGGTGGATCATTTTCTATTCCTTAGTTTCAGGCCATAGATCAAGCCAAGGGAAGGATCCCTTATTACCCCCCCATCCTGTATATTGTCTTTTTCGTTCCCTGTTGTAATAGAAACTCATTTTCTTATTTGACTATATGAAACGAGATTCTACGAGAATCCATTTTTCATTTAGGGAAGAAACAACTTTGATGAGAATTGAAAGTTTTATATGAGAGAAACCTGTCTTTATATATTTTTTTTTAGGAAAAGATTCTATCATAATCACTATCATAATATATATTGAAATGATTCACCGGATTCCCCAAAAGGAGAATCCTTTTTTTCTTTTCAAGACTCGCTCGTTTTCCATTAACAATCTGAATCATTGGATTATATGATTCATTTGAATTCTGATGAGAAATCAAAATAAAGAAAAAAGAAATAGTAAAATGATTTTTTCTTCGTCGAATGACTATTCATCTATTAGTATTAGGTTTTCATCAAATAGGGGCCAAAAGACTCTATGGAAAAATGTTGGTTCAATTCGATGTTGTCTAACACGAAGTTAGAACATAGGTGTGGACTAAGTAAATCAATGGATAGTCTTGATGCTCTTGGACATACCAGTGGAAGTGAAGAACCTATTCTAAATGATGAGGAGAAACAGATTCCTAGTTGGGGCAGTTCTAGTTTCAGTAATATGCATTATCTAAATTATTTATTTGATAGCAGGAATATTTGGAGTTTGATCTCTGATGATACTTTTTTAGTTAGAAATAGTAATGGTGAAAGTTATTCTGTATATTTTGATATTGAAAATCAGATTTTTGATATCGACAATGCTAGTTCTTTTTTGAGTGAACTAGAGATTTTTTTTTCTAGTTATTTAAATAGTGGGTCTAATAGTAGCAATTACTACTATTATTATTCCATGTATGATACTCAATCTAATTGGAATAATCACATTAATAGTTGCATTGATAGTTATCTTCGTTTTGAAATCAGTATTAATAGTGACTTTTACAGTGGTATCGGCAGTTACTTTTTTCATTTCATTTGTACGGAAAGTCTAAGTACTATTGAAAGTGAAAATTCTAGTATCCAAACTAGTAGCAGTTATTTCAATAGAAGAGGAGGATCTAATGATTTCGATATAAATACAAAATACAGACAGTTATGGGTTCAATGCGAGAATTGTTATGGATTAAATTATAAAAAATTTTTTAAGCCAAAAATGAATATTTGTGAACACTGCGGATATCATTTGAAAATGAGTAGTTCAGATAGAATCGAACTTTTTCTTGATCCTGACACTTGGGAGCCTATGGATGAAGATATGGTCTCTATGGACCCCATTGAATTTCATTCAGAGGAGGAACCCTATAGAGATCGCATCAATTTTTATCAAAAAAAAACGGGTTTAACTGAAGCTGTTCAAACGGGCGTAGGTCAACTAAATAGTATTCCCATAGCAATTGGAGTTATGGATTTTCAGTTTATGGGAGGTAGTATGGGATCCGTAGTAGGTGAGAAAATAACCCGTTTGATCGAGTATGCTACTAATCGATCTCTACCTGTCATTATTGTGTGTGCTTCTGGAGGAGCACGCATGCAAGAAGGGAGTTTGAGTTTGATGCAAATGGCTAAAATATCTTCTGCTTCATATGATTATCAATCAAATAAAAAGTTATTCTATGTATCAATCCTTACATCTCCTACAACTGGCGGAGTTACAGCAAGTTTTGGTATGTTGGGAGATATCATTATTGCTGAACCTAATGCCTACATTGCGTTTGCGGGGAAAAGAGTAATTGAACAAACATTGAAAAAGACAGTACCCGACGGTTCACAAGCGGCTGAGTATTCATTCCATAAAGGCTTATTCGACCCCATCGTACCACGTAATCCTTTAAAAGGTGTTCTGAATGAGTTATTTCAGCTACATGGTTTCCTTCCCTTGAATCAAGATTAAAAAAGATTGTTAAAAATCTTCATTTTCAAATGGAAGTATAGCACTAGCTTCAGTTATTTTTATTTGTAGCGAATAAGCATTTAGTTCATTGTAATAAAAAAAAATAAAATAGTAAAGAAAAATAAAGAAGAAATCTCAAATCAAATAAATCAAATAGAAATATTCAAATAACAAATAAGAAGAATAAGAATATAGAATGAGAAAGAATGAGAATAATAAGAATATAGAAGTTCTTTCTATTTACCGAGAGCCCCCGTTTTTCACTAGGAATCCCTTTTTGTTGGATAAGATTGGTTAAAGTCGCGAACTCCTAATAAACTCTTTTCTATCTTTTCTTTCAAAACACCCTTTTTTGTTTTGAAAGAAAAGATAGAAAGAAGATAAGGATGGGATAAGAAGAATACAATTTATGAAAGCGGATTCTCATACATATTCGTATAGAAAGAGGAATAGGTACACTTCATTTAGTTCTACATTCGTTGCACTTATTGATTATTAAGTACTTCATATGAAGATTATCTTCATATTCTTTCTAATAGATAGACTTATCATAAGATATCTTTATAATTATAATAGGTACAAATACGAAATCGAGGTACCCATTCTATGATATATTTGAACTTTCCCTCTATTTTTGTTCCTTTAGTGGGCCTAGTCTTTCCGGCAATCGCAATGGCTTCTTTATCTCTTTATGTCCAAAAAAATAAGATTGTCTAAATACGATGGGACCAAATCTCATCAATTTCTTTCGAGACTGGATTATCATACAGATACTTTTTTCATGTAATATGGTAGGATATATGATATGTGGCCTTTCCTAAAACAAATGGAAGAGTTGTTATGTATGCCGATGCATAATATACGCATTAATGCATGTATATGCGGTTATAGCTTAATCAATTAAACGATTCAATTCAAAATTATCAGCAAATCTTTTTTAAAAATCTTTGAAATAGAAACTCAATTTATCTAACCAATTCTTTCTAATGGTTCCCGTCGGAATACTGCTAGTTGATGAAAGTTACTTCGGGATCAAGCAAGAAAAGTCGAGTAAAATCCATTTGGGTTATTCTCTCAATTCAAATCGAATGCAACTGGATCTAGTATAGTATGAACTGGCGATCAGAACATATATGGATAGAACTTATAACGGGGTCTCGAAAAACAAGTAATTTTTGCTGGGCCTGTATCCTTTTTTTAGGTTCACTAGGATTCTTAGTGGTTGGAACTTCCATTTATCTTGGTAGAAATCTGATATCCGTATTTCCGTCTCAGCAAATTCTTTTTTTCCCACAAGGGATCGTGATGTCTTTCTATGGGATCGCAGGTCTATTCATTAGTTCTTATTTGTGGTGCACAATTTCATGGAATGTAGGTAGTGGTTATGACCGATTCGATAGAAAAGAAGGTATAATGTGCCTTTTTCGTTGGGGATTTCCTGGAATAAATCGGCGCATCTTCCTTCGTTTCTTTCTGAAAGATATCCAATCAATCAGAATGGAGGTTAGAGAGGGCCTTTTTCCTCGTCGTGTCCTTTATATGGAAATCAGGGGCCAAGGAGCCATTCCCTTGACTCGTACTGATGAAAATTTGACTCCACGAGAAATTGAACAAAAAGCCGCCGAATTGGCCTATTTCTTGCGCGTACCCATTGAAGTCTTTTGAAATGAACTGAAAATCTCAGCATGAGCGAAGGAACTTACTAATTATCTTTTTAAGACAACTGAAGCTTCTTAAAAATGTTCATTTCAGCAAAAGATGCTATATTAGATTTCCCCGTTCCGTTGAGGCAGCAGTCCATATACATTATACATCTCAAAAGCAGGAGGACGTATATGGAACAATTCTAATAAAATCTAATATAACTAATCAAATATTTGAAGGAGAATAGAAACTATTTGTACACAAAAACTATTTTGTATACGCATACGCATGGCGTCCAGCTTCACTCTTTTATACTAGTAAAAAAAGGGTCTAATAAGTATAGGTTCATCAAATATCCAAACATGTATTTTGTTTTTGTAAAGCATAATTCCTCTTTTTCAGCCCCAGATTTTGAATTGATACCCTATACCTGCGCTGCGGTTAGACAGTGAAATCTTTTGAATTCGAAATAAAAGAATTAAAGGATCCGGTAGGGTTCGTCTTGAAATCCAAATAAAATAATATTTTTTAGTTCAAATGGGTTTTTCGAGTCTTCATCGAAAGGAAGAAATGAAGATGAAATCGGTTCCAATTTGCCTAATTGATATCTCTGGAATATGGAAAGAATATTTACTTCTTTTTTTTTTTTCATTCGAAAAAGGGCCCTTTTTTTATGTTCTATTCTAGATCCAAAGACTCAATTCTTACACGAAAACAAAAATATGAAAATATTCATAGGTTCGATACCTTGTTCTTGTTATAGAACTCGTGCTTCATAGAAATCTCAGATAGAATCGACGAATGAAACAGGTTCATTAAAAATTCACATCACAGATACAGAATGAAAAAAAAGAAAGCATTGGTTTCCCTCCCATATCTTGTGTCTATACTCTTTTTTCCCTGGTGGGTTTCGCTCTCATTTCATAAATGTCTAGAAACTTGGGTTCTTAATTGGTGGAATACCAGGCAATCCGAAATCCTTTTGAATGATATTCAAGAGAAAAATGTTTTAGAAAGATTTATGGAATTAGAAGAACTATTCCTGTTGGACGAGATGATAAAGGAGTACTCGGAGACACATATGCAAAGGCTTCATATAGGAATGCACAAGGAAACGATACAATTGGTCCAAAGACACAATGAATCTCATTTCCATATCATTTTGCATTTCTCGACAAATCTAATCTGTTTCGCTATTCTAAGTTGTTATTTTGTTCTGGGTAATGAAGAACTTTTCATTCTAAATTCTTGTATTCAGGAATTTCTCTATAACTTAAGTGACACAATCAAAGCTTTTTCGATTCTTTTAGTTACTGATTTATGGATCGGATTTCACTCGACCCATGGTTGGGAACTAATTATTGGTTCGATCTACAACGATTTTGGATTAGCTCAGAATGATCAGATTATATCTGGTCTTGTTTCCACTTTTCCAGTAATTCTAGATACAATTGTGAAATATTGGATCTTCCATTTTTTAAATCGTGTATCTCCTTCGCTTGTAGTAATTTATCATTCAATGAATGAATGAAGAATTCATTAGATCTCTTGATATCAATCAAATCAGAATTTTTCTTCGTGTATAAAGAAATCATTTTCAATCTTAATTATTCTTTATACTTCTACCTTTTCAATTAAAGGTATTCATACGATATTCCACCAGTACAATTCTTTTAGTACATTGAATACAATGGCAAACTTGTGGATAGGGAATTCAACTAGTTACCTATCGAATTTATTGTAGAAATTCCGGGATCAATGATTGGACCATGCAAAATAGAAAGACTTTTTCTTGGGTAAAAGAACAGATGACTCGATCCATTTATGTATCGATCATGATATATGTAATAACTCGAGCATCTATTTCAAATGCATATCCCATTTATGCGCAGCAGGGTTATGAAAATCCACGAGAAGCAACTGGGCGAATTGTATGTGCCAATTGCCATTTAGCTAATAAGCCCGTGGATATTGAAGTTCCGCAAGCTGTACTTCCTGATACTGTATTTGAAGCAGTTGTTCGAATTCCTTATGATATACAACTGAAACAAGTTCTTGCTAATGGTAAAAAGGGAGCTTTTAATGTAGGAGCTGTTCTTATTTTACCCGAGGGATTCGAATTAGCCCCCCCCAATCGTATTTCTCCCGAAATGAAAGAAAAGATGGGCAATCTTTCTTTTCAGTGTTATCGTCCTAATAAAAGAAATATTCTTGTAATAGGCCCTGTTCCCGGTCAGAAATATAGTGAAATCGTCTTTCCTATTCTTTCCCCCGACCCTGCTACGAAAAAAGACGTTCACTTCTTAAAATATCCCATATATGTAGGTGGTAACAGAGGAAGGGGTCAGATTTATCCTGATGGTAGCAAGAGTAACAATACAGTTTATAATGCTACATCAGCCGGTATAGTAAGCAGAATAGCACGTAAAGAAAGGGGGGGTTATGAAATAACCATAGTTGATGCATCAGATGGACGTCAAGTGGTTGATACTATACCTCCAGGCCCAGAACTTCTTGTTTCAGAAGGTGAATCCATCAAGCTTGATCAACCATTAACAAGTAATCCAAATGTAGGAGGGTTTGGTCAGGGAGACGCAGAAATAGTGCTTCAAGATCCATTACGAGTCCAAGGCCTTCTGTTCTTCTTGGCATCTGTGATTTTGGCACAAATCTTTTTGGTTCTGAAAAAGAAACAGTTTGAAAAGGTTCAGTTGTACGAAATGAATTTTTAGATCTAGAGATTCCTTAAAATCAAGTTGGTAAAAGTGCCAAATTATTGTTGATCGATAGAATGATGTATGATTCAAAAAATTATATAAGTCCTTTCTTTGTTTTTTATACTCTTTTTTCTTTTGCGGGATGTCTGAAACTCATTACTTGTATACCATTCCTAATAATAGAAAATCAGCATACAAATAC